GAAAATATATTTATTATAAAAATTATTAAGAATGGTTCAAAATTTTATTAAATGCAAGTATTTATGTATACACACACACATATATATACATATAAATAATTAATTTATTATTTATTTTAATAATATATTAAATTATATTTAAATTAATTATAAATTAAATAATATATCTTTATTTAAATGAATTATATTCTGATTATAATGAAATTAATTTTTAATATAAATATTATGAGAAGAAATAAGAGAAATTAATAAAAATTTATTAATTTATATTAAATAAATAATATAAAAAAAAAAAAAAAAAAAATCTATGTCAAAAATTATGAAATATAATAAAATAATTATATTTTTGAAAATTTATTATAAATTTATTTTACATATAAATTTTAGTATATAATTTTAATTATTTAAATAATAATTAATTTAAATTTACAATAAAGTAGTAATTAATATTAAAAATTTAAGAAATTAAGATTTAGTAATATAAAAATTAATAACTAATTTTGTGCCAGCAGTTGCGGTTAAACAAAAGTTAAATTAAATTATTTCAGTTTATAATAAATAAAATATTTTATTAAAATAAATATTAAATTATTAAGTGAAATTTTAATTTAATTAAATTTTATATAATTATTATGATTTAATAAATTTTAATATAAACTAGGATTAGATACCCTATTATTAAAAATTTAATTTATAATACTAAAATAGTAAATAATAATTTATTGAAACTTAAATAATATGGCGGTATTTTAGTTCATTTAGAGGAATCTGTCTAATAATTGATAATCCACGAATAAATTTACTTAATTTATAATTTTGTATATCATTGTTAAAAAAATATTTTTTAGTAAAAATAATATTTAAATTTTATTAAAAAAGTTAAATCAGATCAAGATGCAGAATATAATTAAGAATATGATGGATTACATTAAATATATTTAAATGAATAATTTTATTGTAATATAAATTTGAAGGTGGATTTAAATGTAATTTTAATTAATTTATTAAAATGATTAATAATTAAAATATGTACATATTGCCCGTCACTTTCATTTAAAAGTTGAAATAAGTCGTAACAAAGTAGAGGTACTGGAAAGTGTTTCTAGAAAGATCAAATTAGAGCTTGTTAAAGTATTTCATTTACATTGAAAAGAAATTAAAATTTAATTAATTTGAGGGGGTAAAATTAAAAAATTATAATTAATAAAAAAAATTTTAATATTAAAAATAAATAAATGGGGGTTTAAGTATTTTTAATAGAAAAAATTAATATTTTTATAGTTAAATATTACTGTAAAGGAATGTATAAAATAATTGAAATAAAAATTAATTAAAAAGTAAATTTAATTTATTGTATCTTGTGTATCAGAGTTTATTAAATAATAATAATTTAGTTAAATAAATCTCGAATTTAAAAGAGTTAATTAATTAAAAAATTTAATGTTGTATAATTATTTTTAATAATTAATTAGAAATGAAATGTTAATCGTTTTTAAATATATCTAGTTTTTTTAGAAAAAAATTTAATTTAAAATTAAAATAATTTTATAATTATTTAATTAATTATGAAAATTTGGAATTTAATATTTTAGGGGATAAGCTTTAAATTAAAAATTTATAATTAAATTTATTATAAATTAAAATTTTTAATATTTATATTGTTTAAAAATTATAATTTATTATAAAAAATTTTAATAAAAAATAAAATTTAAAATAAAAATTTAAATTTTTATAAAAAAATAATTTATAATTAAATAAAATTAGTAATAATGATAAAATTAGTATAATATATATATATATATATATATAATTTAAATAAAAATTTATTAGAAAATAAATTAAAGGAATTCGGCAAAAATTTATGTTCACTTGTTTATCAAAAACATGTCTTTTTGATTTTAATTTAAAGTCTAATCTGCCCACTGATATTATAAATTAAAGGGCTGCAGTATATTGACTGTACAAAGGTAGCATAATCATTAGTCTTTTAATTGAAGACTTGTATGAAAGATTTGATGAGATATAAACTGTCTCTATTTTAAAATTAGAAATTAATTTTTTAGTAAAAAAGCTAAAATAAGATTAAAAGACGAGAAGACCCTATAGAGTTTTATATTTTATTTTTTTTTTATAAAAATTTATAATTAATTAGGAAATAAAATAAAGTATTTTATTGGGGTGATAGAAAAATTTAATAAACTTTTTTTATTTTTTAACATAAATAAGTGAATTATTGATCCATTATTGATGATTAAAAGAAAAAATTACCTTAGGGATAACAGCGTAATATTTTTTTTTAGTACGAATAAAAAAAAAAGTTTGCGACCTCGATGTTGGATTAAGATAAAATTTAAATGCAGAAGTTTAAAATTTTGATCTGTTCGATCATTAAAATCTTACATGATCTGAGTTCAAACCGGTGTGAGCCAGGTTGGTTTCTATCTTTAATAAATAAAAATATTTTAGTACGAAAGGATTAAATATTTAAAATAATTTTATTTATTTGAATATTATTAAATGTGAATTTATAACTATTTTGGCAGAAAATTGTAATGATTTTAGAATTCATATATATATATACATATTTATAAGTTATATATAAATAGTATATGATATTATTGGATTTAATAAATATTTTTATTGGAATATTGATTTTAATTGTGGGTGTATTAATTGGGGTTGCTTTTTTAACTTTATTAGAGCGAAAAGTTTTAGGTTATATTCAAATTCGTAAGGGTCCCAATAAAATAGGTTATATGGGTATTTTACAACCTTTTTGTGATGCTATTAAATTATTTTCTAAAGAACAGGTTTATTTAAATTATTCAAATTATTTAGTTTATTATTTTTCTCCTATTATAAGATTTATTTTATCTTTAATAATTTGAATATTAATTCCTTATGTTTTTAATATAGTTATATTTAATTTGGGGATTTTATTTTTTTTATGTTGTACTAGAATTGGGGTATATACATTAATAATTGCTGGGTGATCTTCTAATTCTAATTATTCATTATTAGGGGGTTTACGGGCAGTTGCTCAAACTATTTCTTATGAAGTTAGAATATCTTTAATTATAATGTCTAGAATTATTTTAGTTATAGATTTTAATTTAATAAAATTTTTTAATTATCAATTTATAGTTTGATTTATTTTTTTAATAATACCTTTAAGATTATGTTTTTTATCATCTTTAATAGCTGAAACTAATCGAACTCCATTTGATTTTGCTGAGGGGGAAAGAGAATTAGTTTCAGGATTTAATATTGAGTATAGAAGAGGGGGATTTGCATTGATTTTTTTATCTGAATATTCTAGAATTTTATTTATAAGTTTATTATTTGTTATTTTATATTTAGGGGGTTATAATTTAACATTTTTTTTTTATTTAAAGTTGGTTTTTTTATCTTTTTTTTTTATTTGAGTTCGTGGAACTTTACCTCGTTATCGTTATGATAAATTAATATATTTATGTTGAAAAAGATATTTACCTGTTTCTTTAAATTTTTTATTATTTTATATAGGAATGAAAATATTTTTAGGTTATTAAATAATTTTAGTATAAATTAATAGAATAAATATTCTTTCTTATGTTTTCAAAACAAATGCTTTTTAACAAGCTCATTAATTAATTATTAAAAAAAATTAAGTTATCTCATATTTTATTTAATATTGGGTTAATAATAAAATAAGAAAAATATAAAATTGTTAATAATTGACCTGTAATAATATAAGGGGCTTCTACTGATCGTGCTCCAATTCAAGTTAATAAAATAATAATTACAATTAAAGATCAGAATAAAATTTGATTAATTGGATAAAATTGAATACCTTGAATTTTTTTATTGAATGTAAATGGTAGAATAATTAAAATTAAGATGGATATAACTAATGCAATAACTCCTCCTAATTTATTTGGAATAGATCGTAAAATTGCATAAGCAAATAAGAAATATCATTCTGGTTGAATATGAATTGGAGTTACAAGAGGATTAGCTGGAATAAAATTATCTGGATCACCCAATAAGTAAGGATTAGTTAAAGATAATAATACTAAAGATAAAATTAAAATAATAAATCCAATTAAGTCCTTAAATACATAAAATGGGTGAAAAGGAATTTTATCTAAGTTTCTATTAATTCCTAAGGGGTTATTAGATCCTGTTTGATGTAAAAATAATAAATGAATTATTACTAATATTATAATAATAAAAGGGAATAGAAAATGAAAAGTATAAAATCGGGTTAAGGTTGCATTATCTACAGCAAACCCCCCTCAAATTCAGTTTACTAATATTGTTCCTAAATAAGGAATAGCTGATAAAAGATTAGTAATAACTGTGGCCCCTCAAAATGATATTTGACCTCAGGGTAAAACATATCCTATGAATGCTGTAGCTATTAATAAGAATAAAATAATAACTCCTACTATTCATGTATATTTTAAGTTAAATGATTCATAATAAATTCCTCGACCAATATGTAGGTAAATACAAATAAAAAAAAAAGAAGCTCCATTAGCGTGTAAGGTTCGGATTAATCAACCATAATTAACATTTCGACAAATATAATTTACTCTATAAAAAGCTAGTTCAATATTAGCTGTATAATATATAGTTAAAAATAATCCTGTAATAATTTGAATTATTAAACATAAACCTAGTAGAGATCCAAAATTTCATCATGAGGAAAAATTAGAGGGGGAGGGTAAATCAATAAGAGAATTATTTATAATTTTAATAATAGGATGATTTTTTCGAATGGGATGAAATGAGTTTATCATTAGTTATATATATTTAAATATTAGATCGTAAGGGTCCAAAAAAAATATTAGTAATTTTTACTACTGCAACAAGAGTAATAAATAAATAAATAATTATTATTAATGTTAATATGTAAGTTTGTTCATTATATAATTTTGATAAACTAAAGTTAAATTCATTATTAAAAAATAAAAGTAAATTAAATAAATTATTTATTTCGTCATTAAAAGAAAAATTTATTCAAAATAAATTATTTTTAAATAAAAATCTAATAATTAATAAAGTAGATAAATAAAAGATGAATCTTTTATTAAATGAAGAAATTTTAAATAGTTCATTAGAGGCAATTCTTGATACATAAATAAATAAAACTAATAATCCTCCTAAAAAAATTAAAAATAAAATATATGAAAATCAGTAAGTATTAATTAATATTCTTGACAAAAGACATATAAAAAGAGTTTGGATTAAGATTATTAATCCTATAGAAAATGGATGATTGAGAAAAAATATAAAAACTGATGTAAAAATTAATGAAAGTGATAAAAATATTTTAATAATTTCAAAGAATAGTTTAATTAAAATAATAATTTTGGAGATTATTGATAAAGATATTCTTTTTCTTTGAAGTTTTTAAAGAAATTTCTTATTTTTGATTTACAAGACCAAGGTTTTTAATAAACTATAAAAACAAATGATAATAAATATATGACTAGTAATTTTTTTAATGTTTTTATTTGGGAATATAATTTTTGTTTCTAAACATAAACATTTACTTATTGTTTTATTAAGATTAGAATTTATAGTATTAAGTATTTTTTTTTTTTTAATAATATATTTAATAATAATAGATTATAATATATATATATTAATAGTTTTTTTAGTTTTTTCAGTTTGTGAGGGGGCATTAGGTCTTTCTATTTTAGTTTCTATAATTCGAACTCATGGAAATGATTATTTTCAAAGATATAATTTAATTTAAAATGATAAAGTTTTTATTAATAATTGTATTTATAATTCCTTTATGTTTTAAAAAAAATATATTTTGAATGGTTCAATTTATAATTATAATAATAATAATAATATTTATAAATTTAACTTTAAATATTATAAATTTTTCTAATTTAAGTTATATATTGGGTTGTGATATAATTTCTTATGGGTTAATTTTATTGAGAATTTGAATTAGAAGTTTAATAATTATAGCAAGAGAAAGATTGTATAAAAGAAATTTTTATGAAAATTTTTTTTTATTTAATATTATTATATTATTAATTATATTATATTTAACTTTTAGAGTAATAAATTTATTTATATTTTATTTATTTTTTGAAGGAAGCTTAATTCCTACATTAATATTAATTATTGGGTGAGGGTATCAACCAGAACGAATTCAAGCAGGTATATATTTATTATTTTATACTTTATTTGTTTCTTTACCTTTATTATTAGGGATTTTTTTTATTTATAGAAAAATAAGAACAATAATAATATATTTTATGAAATTTTATGATTATAACATGTTATTATTATATATTAGAATAGTAATAGCTTTTTTAGTGAAAATACCTATATATTTTACTCATTTATGATTACCAAAAGCTCATGTTGAGGCTCCTGTTTCTGGTTCTATAATTTTAGCTGCTATTATATTAAAATTAGGGGGTTATGGGCTATTACGAGTTTTAATTATTATACAAAAAATTAATTTAAAGATAGGATTTGTTTGAATTATTATTAGATTAATTGGGGGTTTATATATTAGATTAAAGTGTTTTTGTCAAATTGATATAAAGTCTTTAATTGCTTATTCGTCAGTTGCTCATATAAGTATGGTAATTGGGGGAATTATAACTATAAATTATTGGGGGTTTATAGGAGCTTATATTTTAATAATTGGTCATGGATTATGTTCTTCTGGAATATTTTGTTTATCTAATATTAATTATGAACGTTTAGGGAGACGAAGATTATTTTTAAATAAGGGGATAATAAGATTTATACCTTCTATAAGAATGTGATGATTTTTATTTATGTCTTCAAATATAGCTGCTCCTCCATCTTTAAATTTAATAGGTGAAATTAGATTAATTAATAGTTTAGTAAGTTGATCTTGATTAAGAATAATTATACTTATAATAATTTCTTTTTTTAGAGCGGGTTATAGTTTATATTTATATTCTTATACTCAACATGGAAAATATAATTTAGGGGTTTATAGATTTTATAGAGGGGTATCACGAGAATATTTAATATTAATATTACATTGATTACCTTTAAATATTTTAATTTTAAAGATTGATTATAGAATAATTTGATTTTACTTAAATAATTTAAATAAAATATTGATTTGTGGTATCAAAAATGTGATTATATTCATTTTAGGTTATTAATAAATATTCTCTCTGTTTTATTAGATTTTTTTTTTTATTTTTTTTTATATTAATTAATTTTTTTATAATAATTTATTTTATTATAAATAATATGGTAATAATATTAGAATGAGAAATTATTTCTTTTAATTCTTTTAATGTTGTAATATCTATTTTATTAGATTGAATATCTTTATTATTTATAATATTTGTTTCTTTAATTTCTTCTTCTGTTATTTTTTATAGAAAGAGATATATGAGTTCAGATTTAAATTTAAATCGTTTTATTATTTTAGTTTTATTATTTGTATTTTCTATAATTTTATTAATTATTAGTCCTAATATAATTAGAATTTTTTTAGGTTGAGATGGTTTAGGTTTAGTTTCTTATTGTTTAATTATTTATTATCAAAATATAAAGTCTTATAATGCTGGAATATTAACAGCTTTATCTAATCGTATTGGTGATGTAATAATTTTAATATTAATTTCTTGAATAATAAATTATGGTAGATGAAATTATATTTTTTATTTGGATTTTATAGTTAATGATTATTCTATAAAGATAATTGGTATTTTAGTTATTTTAGCGGCTATAACTAAAAGAGCTCAAATTCCTTTTAGATCTTGATTACCTGCTGCTATAGCTGCTCCTACTCCTGTTTCTGCTTTAGTTCATTCTTCTACTTTAGTTACTGCTGGTGTTTATTTATTAATTCGTTTTAATAATTTATTAGTTGATATATATATATTAAAATTATTATTATTGTTATCTGGTTTAACAATGTTCATAGCTGGTATTTGTGCTAATTATGAATTTGATTTAAAAAAAATTATTGCTTTGTCTACATTAAGACAATTGGGTTTAATAATAAGAATTTTAAGAATAGGTTACGGTGATTTAGCTTTTTTTCATTTATTAACTCATGCTATATTTAAGGCTTTGTTATTTATATGTGCTGGTGTAATTATTCATATAATAATAGATAATCAGGATATTCGTTTAATAGGTGGAGTTAGATTATATATTCCACTAACTTCTTTATGTATAAATATTTCTAATTTAGCTTTATGTGGGATTCCTTTTTTAGCGGGTTTTTATTCTAAGGATATAATTTTAGAGGTGGTTAGAATAAGAAATTTAAATTTATTTATTTATTATTTATATTTTATTTCTACAGGTTTAACAATATTTTATACTTTTCGTTTATTAATATATTTAATAATTAATGATTTTAATTTATTATCTATCTATAATTTATATGATGAAGATTTTACTATGTTAAAAGGAATATTTTTATTGTTAATGATAAGATTAATTTCTGGAAGATTTTTAAGATGAATAATTTTTTCTTATCCTTATATGATTTATCTTTCTTTTAATATAAAAATAATAGTAATTTACGTAAGTATATTAGGAGCTTTAATAGGATTTTTTATTAGAAATATAAAAATTTATTCTGTCAATAAGTTTTTAATAACTTATAATTTAAGAACATTTTTAACTGTTATGTGATTTATACCTGGGTTATCTACTTATATAATAAATTATAGTTTTTTAAATTTGGGGCAAAATTTATTAAAAAATATTGATATAGGTTGAGGAGAAATTTATAAAAGACAAGGAATTTATAATATTATTAAGAATTATTCTATTATTTTTTATATTTATCAAATAAATAATTTTAAAATTTTTTTATTTAGATTTGTTTTATGAATAATAATTTTTATTTTTATATTAATATTATAATTTAAATAGCTTAATTAGAGTATAATATTGAAGATATTAGGGTGATTAATAAATCTTTAAATAACAAATATATATATATATAGAAAAGAATATTACTTTATTTTTACGAATGAAAATGTAAAGTTTTAATTTAAACTATATAAATAATTATTATTATTATTATTTATTATTAAAGAAATATTAATGATTTTAATCACTATAAATTAAGTTAGCAGCTTAATAAAATATATTTCTAATTGGAATATTATATTCAATTTTATCATTAACAGTGATATACCTCTAATTTGGTTTCAATTAATAAATAAGGAGTAATTTACTCTATCTTTTAGGTCGAAACTAAATGCAAAATTGCTTCTTATTTAAGATAAATTGATTTTCAATATTTTTTGAATGCAAATCAAATGTTTTTTTTTAAACTATAATCCTTAATTTTAATTAATTAGTTCAATTTAATATGTTTTGATTTCATTCGTGATATAATCCAATTAATAATATAATAATAAAGAAAAAGCTAGTTTTATATCAAATTAAAAAATTAACTATTAAAAATGTTGGGATTAGAGGGAAAATAAGTGCAATTTCTACATCAAAAATTAAAAAAATTATTGTAATAAGAAAAAAATGTAATGAGAATGGAATTCGAGCTAAACATATAGGGTCAAATCCACATTCAAATGGGGAACATTTTTCTCGATCAAGGAGGGATTTTTTTGAAATAATAAATGAAATTATTATTAATAAATTTGAAATGAATATTATTATAAGAGTTAAAATTAATAATATGATAATTATTTATATTAAAAAATCATTAAACGTTTTGATTGGAAGTCAAATATACTAAATATATTATATAAATAATTAATTTCCTCATCAATAAATAGAAATGTAAAGGAATAATCAAACTACATCTACAAAATGTCAATATCATGCTGCTGCTTCAAATCCGAAATGGTGAGAATTTGAGAAATGATTATTTAAATGTCGAATAAAACATGTTAGTAAGAAAATTGTTCCAATAATTACATGAAGACCGTGAAATCCTGTTGCTATGAAAAAGGTTGATCCATAAATTCTGTCAGCAATAGTAAATGGGGCTTCAATATATTCATAAGCTTGTAAGAAAGTAAAATAAATTCCTAAAATAACAGTAATGAATAATCTTTGAGATGTTTGAGTAAAATTATTTTCTATAAGAGCATGATGAGCTCAAGTAACAGTAATTCCTGATGTAATTAAAATAATTGTATTTAAAAGAGGAATTTGAAATGGATTAAATGGGATAATTCTTAAAGGGGGTCATATAGCTCCAATTTCGATATTTGGCGATAAACTTCTATGAAAAAATGCTCAAAAAAAAGAAATAAAAAAGAAAATTTCTGATACAATGAATAAAATTATTCCTCATCGTAGTCCATTTGAGACTAATAAAGTATGTTTTCCTTGATATGTTCCTTCTCGACACACATCTCGTCATCATTGATATATAGTTAATAAAACGATTAAATATCCTAAAATTAAAAGATTTATATTAAAATTATGAAATCATTTAATTAATCCTGTAACTAAGGTTATAACTCCAATAGCACCTGTAAGTGGTCATGGACTATAATCGACTAAATGATATGGGTGGTTATGATTTATTGACATTAATTAACTTCTCTAGAGTATAATGTACTAAGAATAGTAATTACATAGGCTTGAATTACCGCTACTGCAGATTCTAAAATTAATAATAAAATTTGAACAAAAATTAAAATAATTAGAAAATAATTAGATATATTATTTCCAGTATTTCTTAATAGGGTTAATAATAAATGTCCTGCAATTATATTTGCTGTTAAACGAACTGCTAACGTTCCTGGTCGAATAATATTACTAATTGTTTCAATTAAAACTATAAAAGGTATAAGAATAGTTGGTGTACCTTGAGGAATTATATGAATAAATATATGTTGTGTATTATTAATTCAACCATAAATTATAAATCTTAATCATAGGGTTAAAGAAATAGATAATGAAATATTTAAATGACTAGTACTTGTAAAAATATACGGGAATAATCCTAAAAAATTATTAAATAATACGAAAAAAAAAAGTGAGATAAAAATAAATGTTGATCCTTTAAATCTATTATTTCCTAATAGGGTTTTAAATTCATTATGTAGTTTATTAGAAATAAAATTTCATAATAAAAAATGTCGATTGGGGATAAATCAAAAAGAGTAAGGAATAAATATTAAACCAATAAAAGTTCTAATTCAATTTAAGGGTAAATTAAAAATATTAGTTGAGGGGTCAAAAATTGAAAATAAGTTATTTATCATTTTCAAATTTGATTATTATTAAATTTATTTGATTTTAAATTATTTATTTTAATTGTTTTATAATTATAAATATAAAAATTTATAATAATAAATAATAAAAAAATGCAAATAAAAAAAATAAAAAAGAAAATTCAATTAATTGGTATTATTTGAGGAATAAAAGAATATTACTTAGTAATAATTTAAATTTGACATATTTATGTTATAGATTAACTAATTCTTTCATTAGAGATATATGCTAATTTATCATAACGTGGTTTAAGAGACCAATACTTGCTTTCAGTCATCTAATGAATAATTGTTAATTCAGTTAATGAAGTTTTTAATAGAAATTCTTTCAATTACAATTGGTATAAATCTGTGATTAGCTCCACAAATTTCTGAACATTGACCAAAAAAAATTCCTGGTCGATTAATAAAAAATCTTGTTTGATTTAATCGACCGGGGTTGGCATCTACTTTAACTCCTAAAGAGGGAACTGTTCAAGAGTGAATTACATCAGTAGCAGTAATTAAAATTCGAATTTGGTTATTTATAGGTAAAATTACTCGATTGTCTACATCTAATAGTCGAAAATTATTAATATTTTCATTTGAATTAATTATATATGAATCAAATTCTACATTATTAAAATCTGAATATTCATAACTTCAATATCATTGATGACCAATTGATTTTAATGTAATTAAGGGATTATTAAGTTCATCTAAGAGATAAAGTAGTCGAAGGGAAGGTAAGGCAATAAAAATTAGAGTAATAGCGGGTAAAATAGTTCAAATTAATTCAATTATTTGACCTTCTAATAAAAATCGATTAATATAAGAAGTGAAAAATAAATTTAATATTAAATATCCAACTAAAATTGTAATTATAATTAAAATAATTAAAGTGTGATCATGAAAAAAAATAATTTGTTCTATTAATGGTGATGCTCTGTTTTGATAATTTAAATTAGATCATGTTGCCATTTCTAAAAAAAGGATAAAACCTTTATAAATGGGGTTTAAATCCATTACATATAATCTGCCATATTAGAAGTTACTTAAAATTGGTAATTCATTATAAGAGTGTTCTGATGGGGGGAGATTTTGGTATCATTCAATAGAGGTTGGTATATTTAAAGGGAATAAAATAATACGTTGATTAATTATTGATTCTCAAATAATAATAATAATTATTATTATAGAGATAAGGGAAATATAAGAACCAAATGAAGAAATAATATTTCAAGATACGAATCTATCTGGATAATCAGAATAACGACGAGGTATACCCGCTAAACCTAAGAAATGTTGTGGGAAAAATGTTAAATTTACTCCAATAAATATAGAAATAAATTGAATTTTTAATAAATAATTATTTATTATTAATCCAGTAAAAAGGGGATATCAATGAATAAATCCTCCTATAATAGCAAAAACAGCTCCCATAGATAATACATAATGGAAATGAGCTACTACATAATATGTATCGTGGAGTGTAATATCAATTGATGAGTTAGCTAAAACAACTCCAGTTAATCCTCCTACTGTAAATAAAAAAATAAATCCTAATCCTCATAATATAGAAGGTCTATAATTAATTTGTGTTCCGTGTAATGTTGCTAATCAACTAAAAATTTTAATTCCTGTTGGCACTGCAATAATTATAGTTGCTGATGTGAAATAAGCTCGAGTATCAATATCTATACCTACAGTAAATATATGATGTGCTCAAACAATAAATCCTAATAATCCAATAGCTACTATAGCATAAATTATACCTAAACATCCAAAAGTTTCTTTTTTACCTCTTTCTTGAGAAATAATATGAGAAATTATACCAAATCCTGGTAAAATTAAAATATAAACTTCAGGATGACCAAAAAATCAAAATAAATGTTGATATAAAATTGGGTCTCCTCCTCCAGCTGGATCGAAAAATGAGGTATTAATATTACGATCTGTTAAAAGTATAGTAATAGCACCTGCTAATACTGGTAGAGAAAGAACTAATAATAAAGCTGTAATTCCTACAGCTCAAACAAATAAAGGTATTTGATCAAAAGATATATTATTAATTCGTATATTAATTATTGTTGTAATAAAATTAATAGCACCTAAAATAGAAGAAATTCCCGCTAAGTGTAGGGAAAAAATTGCTAAATCTACTGAAGATCCTCCATGTGCAATATTAGATGATAGTGGGGGGTACACTGTTCATCCTGTTCCTGCTCCATTTTCTACGATTCTTCTAGAAATTAATAAAACTAATGAGGGGGGTAATAATCAGAATCTTATATTATTTATTCGGGGGAAAGCTATATCGGGGGCCCCTAATATAAGAGGAACAAGTCAATTACCAAATCCTCCTATTATAATAGGTATAACTATGAAAAAAATTATAATAAAAGCATGGGCTGTAACAATAGTATTGTAAATTTGATCATCTCCAATTAATGATCCTGGATTTCCTAATTCAGTTCGAATTAATAAACTTAATGAAGTTCCTACTATTCCTGCTCAAATACCAAAAATAAAATATAATGTACCAATATCTTTATGATTTGTTGAAAATAATCATTTTCGCTAAAATAAAATGGCTGAGTGTATTAAGCGATAAATTGTAAATTTATTAACGAGAAATTTCTCTTTTATTAGTCTTATATTCAATTATGATTTGAAATTGCAAATTTTAAGGTGTAAGTAAATTACTAAGGCTTAAAGAAATTTCTTTATAAATAATTTTGAAGATTATTAGTTTAATTTAACTTAAAACCTTAAAAAAAAAATAAGGTTCTAATAATTATACCTAATAAAGAAATAAATCTTGAAATATTAATGAAAGTTATAAAGTTATTTTTAATAAAAATTTTATATCATTTAAATTTAATTGAATAAAATATAAAAGATGAATAAATAATTCGAATATAAATAAATAATATAATTAATCTGGATATTACAAAAATAAAAGAAATAATAAATAAATTATTAAATAATAAATAATTAATAATTATTCATTTAGGGAAAAATCCTAAGAAGGGGGGCAATCCTCCTAAAGATAAAAAGTTAATTAAAATTGAAAATTTAATAGAAAAATTTAAGTTTAAATTAAATAATTGATTAATATAAAAAATATTAATAATATAAAATAGAAAACATATAATAAAAATAAATAATGAATATAATAAAAAATATAATATTCATAAATTTTCTCTAATTGATAAAGCTGATAATATTCATCCTAAGTTATTAATGGAGGAAAAAGCTATTAATTTTCGTAGTGATGTTTGATTAAATCTTCTAATAGTTCCGATTAAAACATTAAAAATTATAATTAAAAATAAAAATTTTAAATTTATATAGTAAGAAAGTAAGATTATTGGGGAAATTTTTTGTCATGTTATTAAAATAAAACAATTTAATCATGATAATCCTTCTATAATATTGGGGAATCAAAAATGAAAGGGGGTAGAACCTATTTTTATTAATAAGGATGAATTAATAAGAATAGAAATAATATAATCATTAAAAAAATTTTTTAATAATAATAAATTAATTAAAATTGAAAATAAAAAATTGATAGACGCAATAGATTGAGTTAAAAAATATTTTAATGATGCTTCTGAGTTAAGAAGATTATTGGGGTTTGATATTAGGGGGATAAATCTTAGTAAGTTAATTTCTAAACCAATTCAACATCCTAATCATGAGTTTGATGAGATAGAAATTAATGTTCTAAAAAATACAATAAATATAAAAAATATTTTATTAGAGTTAATTATAAATAAAATTTAAAATAAGTATTAACTTAATGAGTTTTACTCATATTATAAAATTATATTTTAGTGTATGATGCACGATAGTTTTTGAAATTGTAAGATATAGTTTAATTCTATAAAATATAATAAAGGTAAAATTTTACATAATTTATCCTATCAGAATAATCCTTTTATCAGGCACTTTATTTAAAAAAAAGGTATTTCCTTTATATTTGGGGTATGAACCCAAAAGCTTACTTTAGCTTATTTTTAA